AGTGTGTAAACTATAAAAACGAGTTAAAGTGGATTGGCCCACACTAGCACTTCCACGTAATAACTCTACTAAAGGCGATCCTATTACAGGAATAGCTTCAGGTACACCTGTCACGATTTTTACTGCCCAATAACCAATTTGGTCCCGAGGTAAGGAATAACCAGTTACACCAAAAGATGCAGTCAATACAGCCAAAACCACACCCGTAACCCAAGTTAATTCGCGAGGTTTTTTAAATCCACCTGTGAGATACACACGAAATACGTGCAGGATCATCATGAGAACCATCATACTTGCTGACCATCGATGAACTGATCGGATTAACCAACCAAAGTTGGCCTCAGTCATGATGTATTGAACAGAGGAAAAAGCCTCTGTAACGGTTGGACGATAGTAAAAAGTCATAGCAAAACCCGTAGCTACTTGTACTAGAAAACAAGTAAGTGTGATCCCCCCTAAACAATAAAATATGTTGACATGAGGAGGAACATATTTACTAGTTATATCATCTGCAATCGCCTGAATCTCAAGACGTTCCTCAAACCAATCATATACTTTATTGAGATAGGTAACCCAATGGAACTCCCCCTCTGAGAACCGTATATGAGAATTTCATCTCGTACGGCTCAAGCGGAAACACACAAATACTGATTTCAACGGATATATAATAGAAAATGAAAAACTTCATTAACCACTTGATTCGATTTGCCTCGAAGATACGAAGTAACAAAAATCCGGAATCTCTTCTTTGTGATGATAATGCCAAAAAATATCAAGTTGGCTCATCTGTCTTTCTTTATGTTGATCGTTACAGGCCTCTTGAATCTTCTCTTCCCTATTTTTTATTTGTTATTTGATTTATTGTTTTTTTTTTTTTTTTTTTGTGCGTACTGCGGATTTACTCTTGTTTTACTATTGATAGGAATTCTCTTGTTGAGACCCTATGAATCAATTGAAACCTCAGATTCATACTAGAACCACGATGATTTAGCCTCAAGCTAAACTCAAAGGTTCTCTGAGTAAGAACCTTTGATGATCACTTATTGAATGAATGGATGTAATGACTCAACAAAATCTAGAGAAAGAGTTATCCTTCGGTCAAAATAAATCTGAAGGAATAAAATTCGTTTGATTTAGGAAATACCTATTTGAATTTTTTTTGAGTCCGGTTGCGAGGTCTGAATAAATAGTAGGTATGAATCATAGTTCAAATATTTCTTTTCTTGATCTATTCTATATATTCCGTGCTCCAGATACTAGAATAAATATCCGACGAGGTAGAATCATCTTGATAGAGATAACAGGTCCATTCTATGTATTATCAATAGGATCAATTATAACAAGTCACACACTCATATTCCGGAAATACCGAAACAAATAAATTCCACGGTCGAACTACCCAGAATAGAATGGTCTAGAAATCCAAGTCTAAAGTAATTTTTTCTTTGATTGAAAGACTAGGACTTCATAGTTCTTATAAACCTAACTCATTGAAATTCCATCCAGTAAAACGGAAGAATTATAAATTTCCAAAATAATAGATAGGAATATCGCAAATAGAGCCATTGCGACCCCCATAAGTGGTGTAGTCCCCCATCCCGGAGCTACTTTACCATATTCCGAATTCAATGGTTTCAATAAATCCCCTACAGTAGTTCGTCTTGGCCCAGATCTAGAACTATCCTCAACGGTTTGTGTAGCCATAAATCCTATTTAATGATTGGTTGAGATCTGTTGACTTTGTATACTATTCCGTTGTAGTTGTAAATAAACGATCTTATCGTAGATCCATTGTGATCTTGAAATTATCTAAAAATGGAAACAGCAACCCTAGTCGCCATCTCCATATCCGGTTTACTTGTAAGCTTTACTGGGTACGCCTTATATACCGCTTTTGGGCAACCCTCTCAACAACTAAGAGATCCATTCGAAGAACACGGGGACTAGTTGAAGTAATGAGCCTCCCAATATGGGAGGCTCATTACTTCAATTAAATTATTTCGAAAGGTTATTTCATTTTTTTAGTTGGAACCTTAGGTGGTTCTCGAAAAAAGATAGCGAAAAAAATTATCCCTAAAGTCGAGACTAAAAGGAATGTATAAACCAATGCTTCCATGGATTCGATCGTGGTTTACAATTATAGCTTCCACACCTATTCATTTGGGATCATTTATCATATCATATAAAGAAAGAAAAAAAGTCAAAGAAAAGATGGTGATTCAAGTCAAGATTTCTCTGATACCCAATGTCAAATAAAAAAAAAAATAGAGGCGAAAGATACCACAACAATGTCGTATCAGACTACTTGTCTCCTTGTAGTTGGATCTCCAAGTTTTTGGAATGCTCCAAATTCCACTTGAGCATCCAAATCTGGATCAATACCAGCAAAAACATCTCTGAACAAGGTTCTAGCGCCATGCCAAATGTGTCCGAAAAAGAAGAGCAAAGCAAACGTAGCATGCCCAAAAGTGAACCAACCCCTTGGACTGCTACGAAAAACACCATCGGATTTCAAAGTAGCCCGATCTAATTCAAAAATTTCACCTAATTGGGCACGTCTAGCATATTTTTTCACAGTAGCAGGATCAGAATAACTTACTCCATTAAGTTCGCCACCATAGAACTCAACAGTAACACCTACTTGTTCAACACTATACTTTGATTCTGCCCTTCTAAAAGGAACATCAGCTCTCACAATTCCGTCTTCATCTACCAAAACTACCGGAAATGTTTCAAAAAAAGTAGGCATACGACGTACAAAAAGCTCGCGCCCTTCTTTATCTCTAAAGACGGGGTGTCCTAACCATCCAACAGCAATTCCATCCCCATTGTCCATTGAGCCTGCTCTGAATAATCCCCCCTTTGCCGGATTATTACCAATATAATCATAAAAAGCTAATTTTTCGGGAATTTTAGACCAAGCTTCCGATAAACTAAGATTTTCGGCTAGCCCGGCACTAACTCTTCGATATATTTCTTGCTGAAAGTATCCCTGATCCCACTGATAACGAGTAGGACCAAATAATTCGATTGGGGTAGTTGCTGAACCATACCACATAGTTCCAGCAACAACAAAAGCTGCAAAAAAAACAGCAGCGATACTACTGGAAAGTACAGTTTCAATATTGCCCATACGTAATCCTTTGTATAGACGTTGAGGCGGACGAACACTAAGATGGAATAGGCCTGCTAATATGCCCAATGTACCCGCTGCAATATGATGAGAGGCTATTCCTCCCGGAACAAAAGGATCAAAACCTTCCGCGCCCCACGCTGGATTTACAGATTGTACTTTTCCAGTTAGTCCATAAGGATCGGACACCCATATTCCAGGACCATACAAACCTGTTACATGAAATGCGCCAAAGCCAAAGCAAGCTACCCCTGAGAGAAATAAATGAATTCCAAAGATCTTGGGCAAATCCAAAGAAGGTTTTCCCGTACGTTCATCACAGAATATTTCTAGGTCCCAATATACCCAATGCCAGATAGCTGCCAAGAAACACAAACCGGAAAACACTATGTGTGCCCCTGCCACACCTTCATAACTCCAAATACCCGGATTTGTTATAGTTCCTCCTGAAATACTCCAACCGCCCCACGAATTGGTTATTCCTAAACGAGTCATGAAGGGTATAACGAACATACCTTGTCTCCACATCGGATCAAGAACGGGATCAGAGGGATCAAAAACCGCTAATTCATATAAAGCCATCGAACCAGCCCAACCAGAAACTAGAGCTGTATGCATTATATGAACAGAAAGCAATCGACCGGGATCATTCAATACGACAGTATGAACACGATACCAAGGTAAACCCATGGAAATACCTCTTTATCAAAGAAAAATAGACACTATGCCACTTTATTTTATCGCATTGGAAAAGACTATATATACTAACCATGTACCTAACCTTTTCAGTAGATTCCGTATCAGAAAGGATTAATATTTATTCCATTCCATTGAAAATAACGTGAAAATAACGGAACAATTTTGTTCGTAAGAACAAAGAGAAGCAGATCTATTCTATACCCGATAAGTACCAATACGCAATGGGAGGATTGGTCCCATTTTTGGGGAACGAATGGATAGATACTTGTTTATCATTCGAACGATCGATTTCTTCGTTCAAATTTTTTCTTTATTCATTCTGTCTTACTCTATAAACTTTCCAATCTATGTATCAAATAGAATAAAGAGAAAAAAGGGATGAAGACAATAAACCATTGATTGTTACGTTTCCATATTAAAGTGAAGTATAGTACTAAATTTTTTTCTTTAATTTAATGCCCATTGGTGTTCCAAAAGTACCTTTTCGGAGTCCTGGAGAGGAAGATGCGGTTTGGGTTGACGTATAGTGCGACTTGTCAGACATATTGGGTCATATGGGATTTACCCGTTCTCTCCCCTGATCGAGATATCCTCTGTTTCGCCCAAGAGATATTGTATTGAGTGAGGCATCAATCAATCATTCGGAGCGTGAAGTGCAATTAGATCAATTTATTTTATATTGGGGATCAATATTATCAATTTAGAAGAATTTATGGTTTACTTGGACTGATAAAATAAAGTATCCAGGCTCCGTTCAGAAAATACCAAATCGATAACAAATTGTTAATATAATATATGTATGATTACCACTTGTATCATAAATGATTCTTATACCTACTATTACTATAGTAGTGATAGTAGTGATCCCAAATTGCAGACCAACGGAATAGTATGATGAATACATCAAATAGTTTTGGGAAAGCAAGACACAAAATTAACAAAAAAAAAGAAGTCATAACAAAAAAATGGTACTGAGACCATTTGTCCTATATGTGCAAATAGAATTCGGACAGATCTTTTCCCGGGGTAGACCATGAACCTAAAAGAATTGAAAGGACCCATTCAGGAACAAGACAATGACATCGTGATTTTAATATCGATGAAACAATACATCAATGATAGGTTAGTTTAATAAGTTCAGTAATCTCTTTTTTTTTTTAGAGGGAAG